TAACAGGATTATTAATTTCTCGTTGGATTTATTCGGGACATTTTCCACTAAGTGATTTATACGAATCGTTAATTTTTCTTTCATGGAGTTTTTCCTTTATTTATATAGTTTCATATTTCAAAAAAAACCAAAATATTCTAAGCACAATAATTGGCCCAAGTGCTATTTTTTCCCAGGGCTTTGCTACTTCAGGTCTTTTAACTGAAATACATGAATCGACAATCTTAGTACCCGCTCTTCAATCCGAGTGGCTAATAATGCACGTAAGTATGATGATATTAGGCTATGCGGCCCTTTTATGTGGATCATTATTATCAGTATCACTTCTAGTCATTACAGTTAGAAAAAAGAGAAAGCTTTTTTCTACGAGTAATCATTTATTGAATTTAAATGAGTCATTTTTCCTTGGCGAAATCGAATATATGAATGAACAAAGGGATTTTTTCCAAAAAACTTCTTTTTTTTTCGCAAGGAATTATTATAGATCACAGTTGATTCAAAAATTGGATTATTGGAGTTATCGAGTTATTAGTCTAGGATTTATCTTTTTAACCATAGGAATTCTTTCTGGAGCAGTATGGGCTAACGAAGCATGGGGATCCTATTGGAGTTGGGACCCAAAGGAAACTTGGGCTTTTATTACTTGGATCATATTTTCAATTTATTTACATACTCGAACAAATATAAAACTGAAGGGTACAAATTCAGCAATTGTGGCGTCTATTGGATTTCTTATAATTTGGATATGCTATTTTGGAGTCAATCTATTAGGAATAGGACTACATAGTTATGGTTCATTTACATTAACATCTAATTGAATTCAAAAAAGAAAAAGGGGGTTTATTACAAATAGCACTAAAAGGGTGTACAACGCAGATCAGATAAAAAAACTTTGTGTTAATTGGCGAGAGCCTGTCGAATCATATATGATTCGACAGGCTCTTTGTCATTGTACCATTTTACAACGAACGCTTTTGTAAATGATAAGATTTATAAATTATCTAAAAAAAGAATTAGATAGAATAACTTCAACCTTTTCAACTGATAGTGAAAGAACGAAATCGGGGTACATACCAATACCGAGTACGGGTAAAAAAATAGAAACCGAAAGAAATAACTCTCGCGGCCCAGAATCAAAAAAATAAGAGTCTGAGCCATTAAATATCTTGTATCCATAAAACATCTGTCGTAACATAGATAATAAATAAATAGGAGTTAATATCATTCCAATTGCCATTACAAAAGTAATTGGGAGTTTTGTCATTAAAAGATATTTTGGACTAGTAATTAGTCCAAAAAAAACTATTAATTCAGCAACAAAACCACTCATGCCAGGTAATGCAAGGGAGGCCATCGAAAAGCTACTGAACATCGTGAATATTTTTGGCATTGGAATACCTATTCCGCCCATTTCGTCAAGATAAACAAGACGTATTCTATCATAAGTTGTTCCGGCCAAGAAAAAAAGCGCCGCGCCAATAAATCCATGAGAGATTATTTGTAAAAGGGCTCCGTTGAGCCCCATATCTGTGATAGAACCAATTCCTATAATTATGAAACCCATATGAGATACAGAGGAATAGGCTATTCTTTTTTTTAAATTTCGTTGGCCGAGAGATGTTGAAGCCGCATAGATTATTTGCATTGCGCCTACTACCATTAACCAAGGGGAAAATATAGAATGAGCATGAGGAAATAATTCCATATTGATCCGAACTAATCCATACGCTCCCATTTTTAATAAGATTCCGGCTAGAAGCATACAAGTACTATAATGTGCTTCTCCATGGGTATCGGGTAACCATATATGTAGGGGTATAATTGGCAATTTGACAGCAAAAGCAAGAAAAAATCCAATATAAAATAGTATTTCCAAGTTCACAGGATAGGACCGATTGGCTAATATTTCAAAATTTAATGTTGGTTCAGTAGAACCATATAAACCGATACCCAGAACTCCCATTAAAAGAAAAACAGAACCCCCCGCCGTGTACAAAATAAATTTTGTAGCTGAGTACAGACGTTTTTTTCCTCCCCACATCGATACAAGTAGATAAACGGGAATTAATTCTAACTCCCACATGAGGAAAAAAAGTAAAAGATCTCTAGAAGAAAATAATCCTATTTGCCCACTGTACATTGCTAACATCAGGAAATGAAATAATCGAGAATCCCTAGTAACCGGCCAAGCCGCTAAAGTAGCTAAAGTGGTGATGAATCCCGTCAGTAAAATGGGTCCTATAGAGAGTCCGTCTATTCCTAATCTCCAATGGAAATCCAAAAAATGGATCCATTTATAATCCTCCATTAGTTGAATTAGTGGATCATCCGATTGAAAATGATAGCAGAATGCATAAGTCGTTAGAAGAAGTTCTAATATACACATACATATAGTATACCAGCGTATTACTCTATTTCCCCTATGTGGAAGAAAAAAAATGAAGCAACCCACAAATATTGGTAAAACTACAATTATTGTTAAGCAAGGAAAATGGTTCGTGGTAAAGACAAGATACACTTGGGCCAGAAAAATCCGTGCTCAAAATCAAATTGAATTGAGCACGGATTTTTTCGATAAAAAAAAAAGAAAATGGATTCAAGTAGATTTTTATGGAATGTATCAATAAGCTAGACCCATACTGCGAGTTGTTTCATGCCATAAATAAACCCGAACGCTCAAAAAATCCGTTGGACAGGCGGATTCACATCTCTTACAACCAACACAGTCCTCGGTCCTTGGAGCAGAGGCGATTTGTTTAGCTTTACATCCGTCCCAGGGTATCATTTCTAATACATCCGTGGGGCACGCCCGGACACATTGAGTACATCCTATACATGTATCATAAATCTTTACTGAATGTGACATTTGATCTATACGTTTTTAACGCCATAAATTTTCGGTCTAGTAAACTAACTTATAAATGAATCCTATAGTTAGATACCAGACGAATCAATGAGTGATAAGAATCAATTTACTTCCGAATTGATTTATGAGGGAGGGCCAAAATACTTTGATTTCTTATGTTTTTGCAACTACGATTATACCCTACTATAGACATATCAAACCCGCTAATGCGAATTTTCATTTATTTATTAATATTCAAAATTAGCATTTATATGATTAATACTATTTATTCAACAAATTGGATTGGTTAATACGAGTTGATTTTCTGTTACGATAAATTGATGAAACAATAGCCGATCCAATAGCTGCTTCAGCGGCTGCAATAGTTATAACAAAAATTGAGAAAATATCTCCTCTTAATTGACGATTATCAAAAATATCAGAAAATGTGACAAAATTGATATTAACTGAATTTAATATAAGTTCAAGACACATAAGGGCTCTAACCATATTTCGACTTGTGATTAATCCATAGATACCAATAGAAAATAAGTAAGCACTCAAAACAAGTATATGTTCGAGCATCATTAACCAACTCCTTATCAATTTTGATTCATTTTTAATCTGAACAATAATTCAATCGATTCTAAGAAATCTGGAATAATGGAATAGATTGGTAAGAGATCAATATAAAATGAAAGTCTTTTTATTCGATTTTTTTAGACAGAAATTCAAATTAACGAATTATAACATTCCTTTTGCGTTGATTCTATTTGAATTACTCATTTTAAAGATTTCTTATTGACGAGCTATAGCAATAGCACCTATTAAAGCGACTAAAAGAATTATTGAAATGAGTTCAAATGGAAGAAAAAAATCTGTTGCTAAATGAATTCCAATTTGTTGACTATTACTTATCAAATCTTGTTCTAGAATCTGATTTGATTTTGTAGTCCAAATGATCCCATACCAGGACGTATCTGGAATAGTAGTAATTAGTGAAATAAAAAGACTTGTACAAACTATTGAAGTAACTCCATCCCCAACGGTCCAAAGATGAAAATCTTTGTAATATTCTGACCCATTCATGAACATTACAGCAAAAATGATTAAAACGTTTATAGCTCCTACATAAATAAGGAGCTGCGCAGCAGCTACAAAATAGGAGTTGGATAGAATATAGAATAAGGATATACAAAAAAGAACCCATCCCAACGAAAAGGCCGAATAAATTGGATTCGGAAGTAATACTACTGCCAGACTTCCTAATATAAGACCCAATCCCAGAAAGACTAAAAGAAAATCATGTATTGGTCCAGGTAAATCCATTTGATTTTATAAAAAAAATCGAAATATTTCATGCCTTTTTTGACCTGACCAGGAAAAACGAAGTTATCCTTTTTTTAGGATACTTCTTAATTGAATGAAATTGGAACGGGTTGATTTGGATTGATGTAAATACAGTTATTGGACTACTCTTATTATCGAAGCAATCGAAGCAGAGGTTCAAACTTTATATTTTCAAATCATTATTCGAATAGAAATCCATTTTTAATCAAAAATAAGCCGCGATTTTCACCGACCAGCCGTTCTTTTGTATTACCAAGCAAAAACCTCATTCCTTTCTTTAGATCCAAAACCTATAAAGCTTTTGTGATTTGAATTTGGAAATGTTTTGTGAATTGAAGGTTTTATACATTTTTTATTTGAGGTAAATTCGAAGAAATTGTTCGAATTGTGTAATCTTCAATTATTGATACCGGTAACCGCCCTAAAGCAATTTGATTATAATTCAATTCGTGACGATCATAGGCAGAAAGTTCATATTCTTCAGTCATTGATAAACAATTTGTTGGACAATACTCAACGCAATTACCGCAAAATATACAGATTCCAAAATCAATACTGTAATTAAGTAATCGTTTCTTTCGAATATCAGTTTGCAATTTCCAATCTACAACGGGTAGATCTATAGGACATACACGAACACATACTTCACAAGCAATGCATTTATCAAATTCAAAGTGGATTCGGCCTCGGAAACGTTCGGATGTGATCAATTTTTCGTAGGGGTATTGAATAGTTACAGGTAAACGATTCGCGTGGGACAAGGTGATCATGAAACCTTGACCAATGTACCTGGCAGCTCGTATTG